AATTTCCTTACGATACTTAGTTTACATTCATCAAAAGGATCTAATGAATTATGAGTTCAATAGATCCTGTTTAGCAGAAAGACGGATATTCCTTGCTCATTATCAGACAATCACTTATTCACAAACCTCGTGTGGGGCTAATAGTTTTCATTCCCCATCTCCTCATGGAAAACCCTTTTCGCTCCGCTTAGCCCTATCCCCTTCTAGAGGTATTTTAGTGATAGGTTCTATAGGAACTGGACGATCCTGTTTGGTCAAATACCTAGCGACAAACTCCTATGTTCCTTTCATTACGGTATTTCCGAACAAGTTCCTGGATGACAAGCCTAAAGGTTATCTTATTGATGATATCGATATTGATGATAGTGACGATATCGATATTGATGATAGTGACGATATTGATGATAGTGATGATGACCTTGATATTGATACGGAGCTGCTAACTATGTATATGACGCCGAAAATAGACCGATTTGATATCACCCTTCAATTCGAATTAGCAAAAGCAATGTCTCCTTGCATAATATGGATTCCAAACATTCATGATCTGCATGTGAATGAGTCGAATTACTTATCCCTCGGTCTATTAGAGAACTATCTCTCCAGGGATTGTGAAAGATGTTCCACTGGAAAGATTCTTGTTATTGCTTCGACTCATATTCCCCAAAAAGTGGATCCCGCTCTAATAGCTCCGAAGAAATTCAATACATGCATTAAGATACGAAGGCTTCTTCTTCCACAACAACGAAAGCACTTTTTCATTCTTTCATATACTAGGGGATTTCACTTGGAAAAGAAGATGTTCCATACTAACGGATTCGGGTCCATAACCATGGGTTCCAATGCGCGAGATCTTGTAGCACTTATCAATGAGGCCCTATCAATTAGTATTACACAGAAGAAATCCATTATAGAAACTAATACAATTAGATCAGCTCTTCATAGAAAAACTTGGGATTTTCGATCCCAGATAAGATCGGTTCAGGATCATGGGATCCTTTTCTATCAGATAGGAAGGGCTGTTACACAAAATGTACTTCTAAGTAATTGCCCCATAGATCCTATATCTATCTATATGAAGAAGAAATCATGTAAGGGAGGGGATTCTTATTTGTACAAATGGTACTTCGAACTTGGAACGAGCATGAAGAAATTCACGATACTTCTTTATCTTTTGAGTTGTTCTGCCGGATCGGTCGCTCAAGATCTTTGGTCTTCATCCAGACACGATGAAAAAGATTGGATCACTTCTTATGGATTCGTTGAGAATGATTCTGATCTAGTTCATGGCCTATTACTATTCTTACTATTAGAAGTAGAAGGTGCTCTGGCGGGATCCTCACGGACAGAAAAATATTGCAGTCAGTTTGATAATAATCGAGTGACATTACTTCTTCGGTCCGAACCAAGGAATCAGTTAGATATGATGCAAAATGGATCTTGTTCTATCGTTGATCAGAGATTTCTATATGAAAAATACGAATCGGAGTTTGAAGAAGGGGAAGGGGCCCTTGATCCGCAACAGATAGAGGAGGATTTCTTCAATCACATAGTTTGGGCTCCTAGAATATGGCGCCCTTGTGGCAATCTATTTGATTGTATCGAAAGGCCCACGGAATTGGGATTTCCCTATTGGACTGGGTCATTTCGGGGCAAATGGATCATTTATCATAAAGAGGATGAGCTTCAAGAGAATGATTCGGAGTTCTTGCAGAGTGGAACCATGCAGTACCAGACACGAGATAGATCTTCCAAAGAACAAGGCTTTTTTCGAACAAGCCAATTCATTTGGGACCCTGCGGATCCATTCTTTTCCCTATTCAAAGATCAGCCCTCTGTCTCTGTGTTTTCACGTCGAGAATTCTTTGCAGATGAAGAGATGTCAAAGGGGCTTATTGCTTCCCAAACAAACCCTCCTACATCTATATATAAACGCTGGTTCATCAAGAATACGCAAGAAAAGCACTTCGAATTGTTGATTCATCGCCAGAGATGGTTTAGAACCAATAGTTCATTTTCTAATGGATCTTTCCGTTCTAATACTCTATCCGAGAGTTATCAGTATTTATCAAATCTGTTCCTATCTAACGGAACGCTATTGGATCAAATGACAAAGACATTGTTGAGAAAGAGATGGCTTTTCCCGGATGAAATGAAACATTTGATTCATGTAACAGGAGAAAGATTCCCCATTCCTTAGCCGTAAAGATATGTGCCCATGAAAAGGGGATGAAGTGGAACAGAATTGGCCGGATGGTAGAGTCGTGGAAACACTTGTTTCTTCCATCTTTTTGGCCTTAGCTCCATGGAACAATATGCTACTGCTGAAACATGGAAGAATGGAAATCTTAGATCACTATGTGTGGATGATATGAACTGCCTAAACAAGAATTCTTGAACGGCGAAAGAGCCTATTACTCGCTACATCAAACAATTTCTACTAATGAAACCATGTAAATCCATCGGAAAATACGCATGTCCGCTGAAATGGTTGTTGCTA